TTTTTTTGAAAAAAAGGATTGGCTGAACTTGAAAATTTACTCATTGAATGAGTAAACGATTGAATCGGATTCGGTTGGGCGGTACCAACTAAATCGAGTGCTATCTCCCATTTATCTCTTATTGAATTAACTGATCAACTTGCTATCGGACATTTATTTTCGATTTGGTATTATTCCAAAAAGGATTTCGACATATTTCACTTTATTATAATTATGAGAATCAATCCTACTACTTCTAGCCCTGCGGTTTCCACACTTGAAGAAAAAAAACTAGGGCGTATCGCTCAAATTATTGGCCCAGTACTGGATGTCGTTTTTCCCCCGGGCAAAATGCCTAATATTTATAACGCTTTGGTAGTTAAGGGTCGAGATACTGTCGGTCAGCAAATTAATGTGACTTGTGAGGTACAACAATTATTAGGAAATAATCGAGTTAGAGCTGTAGCTATGAGTGCTACAGATGGGCTGATGAGAGGAATGGAAGTGATTGACACGGGAGCTCCTCTAAGTGTTCCAGTCGGCGGAGCTACTCTCGGGCGAATCTTCAACGTTCTTGGAGAGCCTGTTGATAATTTAGGTCCTGTAGATACTCGCACAACATCTCCTATTCATAGATCTGCGCCTGCCTTTATACAGTTAGATACGAAATTATCAATCTTTGAAACAGGTATTAAGGTGGTAGATCTTTTAGCTCCTTATCGCCGTGGAGGAAAAATCGGACTATTTGGGGGAGCTGGAGTAGGTAAAACAGTACTCATCATGGAATTGATCAACAACATTGCCAAAGCTCATGGAGGCGTATCCGTATTTGGCGGAGTAGGAGAGCGTACTCGTGAAGGAAATGATCTTTACATGGAAATGAAAGAATCCGGAGTAATTAATGAAAAAAATCTTGCAGAATCAAAAGTAGCTTTAGTCTATGGTCAAATGAATGAACCGCCGGGAGCTCGTATGAGAGTTGGTTTGACTGCCCTAACTATGGCAGAATATTTCCGGGATGTTAATGAACAAGATGTGCTTCTATTCATCGACAATATCTTTCGTTTTGTCCAAGCAGGATCAGAAGTATCCGCATTATTAGGGAGAATGCCTTCTGCAGTGGGTTATCAACCTACCCTTAGTACAGAAATGGGTTCTTTGCAAGAAAGAATTACTTCTACCAAAGAGGGATCTATAACTTCGATCCAAGCAGTTTATGTACCTGCGGACGATTTGACCGACCCTGCTCCTGCCACTACATTTGCACATTTAGATGCTACTACCGTACTATCAAGAGGATTAGCTGCCAAGGGTATTTATCCAGCAGTAGATCCTTTAGATTCAACGTCAACTATGTTACAACCTCGGATCGTTGGCGAGGAACATTATGAAACTGCGCAAAGAGTTAAGCAAACTTCACAACGTTACAAAGAACTTCAGGACATTATAGCTATTCTTGGGTTGGACGAATTATCCGAGGAGGATCGTTTAACTGTAGCAAGAGCACGAAAAATTGAGCGTTTCTTATCACAACCCTTCTTCGTGGCAGAAGTATTTACTGGTTCTCCAGGAAAATATGTTGGTCTTGCAGAAACAATTAGGGGGTTTCAACTGATCCTTTCCGGAGAATTAGATGGTCTGCCCGAGCAGGCTTTTTATTTGGTGGGTAACATCGATGAAGCTACCGCGAAAGCTATGAACTTAGAAGTGGAGAGCAATTTGAAGAAATGACCTTAAATCTTTGTGTACTGACTCCTAATCGAATTATTTGGGATTCAGAAGTGAAAGAAATCATTTTATCTACAAATAGTGGCCAAATTGGTGTATTACCGAACCACGCCCCTATTGCCACGGCTGTAGATATAGGTCTTTTGAGAATACGCCTCAACGACCAATGGTTAACGGTGGCTCTGATGGGTGGTTTTGCTAGAATAGGGAATAATGAGATCACCATTTTAGGAAATGATGCGGAGATGAGTACTGACATTGATCCGCAAGAAGCTCAACAAACTCTTAAAATAGCTGAAGCTAACTTGAGTAGAGCTGAGGGTAAGAGACAGGTGATTGAAGCGAATCTAGCTCTCAGACGAGCTAGGACACGAGTAGAGGCTGTCAATGTTATTTCCTACTAGTCAATACATCAAAATAATCAAAAGAAGTTTTTTAGAAGTTCTTTTTTATACACCACATTTAGATTCTGCCAATTGAAGACAATCAAGTCTAATCTGATACAACGAAAAAAGGAGGATGGGTAGAAAAACTTATTAGATACCATTGCATTGACTCCGGTATCTAATAAGTTCTACCTACTATTGGATTTGAACCAATGACTCCTGCCGTATGAAAGCAATACTCTAACCACTGAGTTAAGTAGGTAATTTATCACCGCAAAAGAAGACCCATCACCTCGGGGATTATAGATAGAATATAATTTCTAAGCAATACCAATCTGTTAACAGTAAACGGATCAAAGAGTTATCATGTGAGATTAGGAAATATCCATCTTGACAAGAAATTATCTATATGTTAAGATATCTATGACAAGGGCTATAGCTCAGTTAGGTAGAGCACCTCGTTTACACGTGCGCCAATGCTTTTCAAGGGAGCTTATTATGCAATGAACATAGTTGATCTTATTGAAAAATCAATGTCTTACTCCATAGATTCGAGAGAACAATAGCATGACAAATATTTGGTTCGGTCCGATTTTGGTGCGAATTTAGGTGCCAAATCAAATAGAACCCGTCATTGATTTGATAGTTGATAAGGTAAATACCCAGCCCATTCAATGCTAGGCATAATGAGTATAAGGGCTTCAAAAAAACCTCCTTTCATCCTATGAACTTTAAGGTGTATGAAGTCTCATATTCGACTCTTGCAGCGGAACGATAGAGACTCCATTTAACTTAGGTTGATCTAAGCCGAAGGCAGACCTAAGTCAAGGTAACCCTTCTTTGAAACACTTTGGTATTGCTACTAGATCTGAATACAAATAATGAATCAGAGCACATGGAGCCAGCTCATTATCTTCCTGTAAAGAAAAAATATGGTGGACTAACTGATCTTTACATCAGTTGATGAAAGAGCCCAATGCAACAAACAAAATGCATGTTGGGTCTTTGAAACAGTTCGAATCATTTCGATAATAATCAGTTTGATCTGTTTTACCGAGAAGGTCTACGGTTCGAGTCCGTATAGCCCTAATACATTCTATTTGTCTATTTTTGTATAGACATTCTATTTTTGTTTAGTATAGTTTTCATTTCCTCATTAGTACTTGTTTATAGACTGGACAGACCAGACCATTGGTTGTTTCATAGAAATGAAATGAAAGCATTACCACATATTCATGTAAATACATAGGTACCTGAAAATAAAAACAATAATTCATTCCAATGGATCTAATCAGATCAGTATGTGTCAAATCTAGGACAAGAAAAAGAAAGAAAATATAATAGTTCGATGCATTAGATTGTGTTTACGTATTCGTATTTGTATAAAATCAATAGAAACAACGACGATCCTTTACCTGGATTTTAATGAAAAGAATACTTCGAATATGTTAGAAATCCCTAGACATTTTTTACCCCCCCCCAAAAAATTATTGGTTTTGATAATAACTATGTTATGTTTGATATTATTTTTTGATAATATTTCATTATCTTATTTCATTTTATTATTTATACATTACATAAATTATATATTTACATATAATTTATATAAGAAATATATATTTCTAAATATAAAATACAAAGAAATAAATATAAGGAAATATCAAGAAAAAAACAAAAACATAGTATTACGTTTCAGAATTATGAAACATAGTTATAGTATTACTATTCATTAGAATACATTAGTAATAGAATATTCTATTAGGTTAGATTAGTATATTTTAGTATTTAATTAAATTATTTTTATTATTTAGAATTTTTTTATTTAATATTTTTTAATCTTATATCTATTTTTTTATAGAGAATAGAGAAAGCGAGACAAAGTGAGAGAGTTTTGTTTGTGTAAGAGCGCCTTATTTCTACACCATATCTAAATAGAATCAAAATCAAAAACGGAATCCCGATTCCGTTGGATGAATCTCTAAACAAGACATGCCACGCAGCAAACAAACTCTGAACTATACACTTTGATTTGATTAAAAAAAATTCTTGTTTCACCTAGGAAAACAAGTTCTGGATGAATTGACAATGCCAACTAGAATAATTAAGCATATTCCACATTAATAGGAGTACATTTATGTTTCTGCTTCACGAATATGATATTTTATGGGCATTTCTAATAATATCAAGCGTTATTCCTATCTTGGCATTTGTAATTTCAGGAGTTTTAGCCCCGGTTAGTAAAGGACCAGAGAAGCTCTCTAGTTATGAATCGGGCATAGAACCTATGGGAGACGCTTGGTTACAATTCCGAATCCGCTATTACATGTTTGCTCTAGTTTTTGTTGTTTTTGATGTTGAAACGGTCTTTCTTTATCCATGGGCAATGAGTTTCGATGTATTGGGTGTATCTGTATTTATCGAAGCTTTAATTTTCGTGCTTATCCCAATTGTGGGTTCAGTTTATGCATGGCGAAAGGGAGCGTTGGAATGGTCTTAACTGAGTATTCAGACAATAAAAAAAAAAAGGAAGGAAAAAATTACATTGAGACAGTTATGAATTTGATTGAGTTTCCGTTACTTGACCAAACAACCCCCAATTCAGTTATTTCAACTACATCGAATGATCTTTCGAATTGGTCAAGACTCTCCAGTTTATGGCCGCTTCTATATGGTACCAGCTGCTGTTTCATTGAATTTGCTTCATTAATAGGCTCGCGATTCGACTTTGATCGTTATGGGTTGGTACCAAGATCAAGTCCTAGGCAAGCGGACCTAATTTTAACAGCCGGCACAGTCACAATGAAAATGGCTCCCTCTTTAGTGAGATTATATGAGCAAATGCCTGAACCAAAATACGTCATTGCTATGGGAGCCTGTACTATTACAGGAGGGATGTTCAGTACTGAT